CTTCTATAAAAAATGATAGTGAGAACGTTTGGACAAATAAGATTCATGCTATCTTTCTTAATACTAATTACCCAAAAATTTACGATAAAATTGAATCAGAAAATCGAATAAAATCGTTCAAATTTTTATTCGATGCAGTTATAACTCCTTACAACGCTAAAGCAAGGCGTCAAAACTCGATTGGACTAAGAGAAATCAGTAAAAAAGTTCCTCGATGGTCATACAAATTAATCGCCGATTTAGAACAACAGGAAGGAGAAAACGACGAAAGTATGGCGGAAGATCATGAAATTCGTTCAAGAAAAGCCAAACGTGTCGTAATTTTTACTGATAATCTAGAAACTAGCGATACTTATACCACGGATACTAATAATGCTGATCAAACAGACGAAGTTGCTTTGATACGGTATTCCCAACAATCGGATTTTCGTCGAGACATAATCAAAGGCTCTATGCGTGCTCAAAGACGTAAAACAGTTACTTGGAAACTGTTTCAAGCAAATGTACATTCTTATCTTTTTTTTGAGCGACTAGACAAATATTTTGATATTCCCGGACTAATGAAAACGCTTTTTAGACGTTGGATATGGAAAAACACAGAATTGACTATTTCGGATAATATACAGGAAAAGACAAGCGAAAATAAGAAAAAAGAGGCGGCCATAAGAGAAAAGCAGAAAAGAGAGGAAAAAGCACGTATAGAAATAGCAGAAACCTGGGATAGCATTCTATTTGCTCAAGTAATAAGGGGTTTTTTGTTAGTAACTCAATCAATTCTTAGAAAATATATTGTCTTACCCTCATTGATAATAGCTAAAAATATTATCCGTATGCTATTATTTCAATTTCCCGAATGGTCCGAGGATTTCAAAACTTGGAATAAAGAAATGCATGTAAAATGCACCTATAATGGTGTTCAATTATCAGAAAAAGAATTTCCAAAAAACTGGTTAACAGATGGTATTCAAATAAAGATCTTATTTCCTTTTCGTCTGAAACCGTGGCACACATCTAGGTTACAATCCCCTAATAAAGAGTCAATAAAAAAGAAAGGACAAAAAAATGATTTTTGTTTTTTAACAGTTTGGGGACTGGAAGCTGAACTGCCGTTTGGTTCTCCCCGAAAACAACTTTCGTTTTTTGAACCCGTTTTAATAAAAGAGCTCGCAAAAAAAATTAAAAAATGGAAAAAGAAGCGTTTTCTAATTCGAACAGTTTTAAAAGAAAGAACAAACTTGTTTCTAAATATCTCAAAAGAAACAAAAAAATGGGTCATCAAAAACATTTTATTTCTAAACCAAATAATAAAAGACCTTTCACAAAGAAACCCAATTCGATTATTTGAATTGAAAGAAATATACGAGGTGAATGAAGATAAAAATGAAAAAAATTCGATAATAAGTAATCGAATGATCCAAGGCTCGTCCAGTAGAATTCGATCTATGGATTGGACAAATTTTTCATTGAGAGAAAAAAAAATGAAAGATCTGACTGATAGAACAAACACCATACTAAAAAAAATTGAAAAAATTAGAAAAGACACGAAAAAAGAGTTTCTAAATCCAGAAAAAAATATTAGTCCTAACAAAATAAGTTATGAGGATAAAATATTAGAATCTCAGAAAAATCTTTTTAAGATATTAAAAAAAAGAAATGTACGATTAATTCGTAAATCGCATCAGTTTCTAAAATTTTTAGTTGAAAACATATACATAGATATCTTTCAACGTATGATTAATATCCCGAGGCTTAATGTGCAACTTTTTATTGATTCAATAACAATAAAAAAAAAAATTACTAAATCCATTTCCAATAATGAAGTAAATCAAGAAAGAATTGATAAACCAAATCAAAGTATAATTCACTTTATTTCAACTATAAAAAAGTCACTTTCCAATATTAGTAATAAGAATAGAAAGATCTTTTGGGACTTATCCTACTTGTCGCAAGCATATTTATTTTACAAATTATCACAAACACAAATTATTAACTTATCTAAGTTAAGACCTGTCTTTCAATATCACGGAACATCTCTTTTTCTTAAGAATGACATACAGGATTATTTTGTTGAAGTTGTTGGAGCACAAGAAATATTAAATTCCGACTTAAAACAAAAGAATCTTCAAAATTCTGGAATGACTCAATGGAAAAACTGGTTAAGGGGTCATTATCACTACGATTTATATCCGATTAGATGGGAAAAATTACTAGCACAAAAATGGCGAAATAGAGTCAATAAAGATCGTATGGCCAAAAATAAAGATTTTAACCAATGTTATTCATATGAACAAAACCGATTAATTGATTACAAAAAAGAAAATTCTTTTGAAACCCACTACGCATTACCAAACAAAAAAGATAATATTAAAAAAAAATATATATATGATCTTTTCTCATATAAATCTATTAATTATGAAGATAATAAAGATTCATATATTTATGAATTACCAGTACAAGTAAAAAATAATCAAGAAAGTTCGTATAAGTACAACACAGATAAATGGAAATTTTGTGATATACTGACGGGTATCCCTATCAATAATTATCTAGTGGAAGATGATATTATAGATCTCGAAAAAAATCCGGATAGAAAATATTTTGATTGGAGAATGCTGGATTTTTGTCTTAAAAATAAGGCCGATATTGGAGCCTGGATCAATATTGAGGCTGACACGAACAGTAATAAAAATCCTAAAAAAGGGGTTACAAATTTTCAACTAATTGAAAAAATCGATAAGAAATATTTTTTTTATCTCACAATTAATCAAGATCAAGAAATCAACCCATACAACAATAAAAAAAAAAAAAATTTTGATTGGATGAGAATGAATGAACAAATACTAAGTCGTTCCATATCGAATCTGGAACTTTGGTTCTTTCCAGAATTTTTTATACTTTATAATGCATATAAGATTAATCCGTGGATCATACCAATCAAATCACTTCTTTTAAATTTGAATGGAAATGCAATTTTTAGGAAAAATAAAAAACTAATTGGAAAGAAAAAAGGATCTATTTTTATATCAGCGAAGGAAAAAACTCTTGAATTAGAAAATGGAAATAAAGGAGAAAGGGAATCTGTGGCCGAAGAGTATCTTGAATCAGCTCTCTCAAACCACACAAAATATGTTCAAGAAGATTACGCGGGAGCAGATGTGAAAAAACGTATAAATAAAAAGCAATACAAGAAAAACACGGAAGCAGAGCTTGATTTCTTCCTAAAAAGATATTTTTGTTTTCAATTGAGATGGGATGATTCCGTAAATCAAAGAATGATCAATAATATCAAAGTATATTGTCTCCTGCTTAGACTGATAAATCCCAGAGAAATTGCTATATCCTCTATTCAAAGGAGAGAAATGAGTCTGGATATTCTGATAGTTCAGAAGGATTTCACTCTTACAGAATTAATGAAAAGGGGAATATTGATTATCGAACCCGTTCGTCTGTCTGTAAAAAATGATGGACAATTTATTATGTCTCAAACCATAGGTATTTCATTAGTTCATAAGAATAAGTACCAAAGATATCAAGAAAAAGGCTATCCTGATAAGAAGAGTTTTGCTGAATCCATTGCAATACATCAAAAAACGAATGAAAATAGAACCAGCAATCATTATGATTTGCTTGTTCCGGAAAATATCTTATCCCCTCGAGGTCGTAGAGAGTTCAGAATTCTAATTTGTTTCAATTCTCGGAATAGAAATGATATCCATAGAAATACAGCTGATCAAGTTTTAGATAAAAGAAGCAAACATCTTGATAGATATAAAAATAAACTAAATAAATTAAAGTTATTTCTTTGGCCCAATTATCGATTAGAAGATTTAGCTTGTATGAATCGTTATTGGTTTGATACCAATAATAGCAGTCGTTTTAGTATGCTACGGATCCATATGTATCCACAATTGAAAATTCGTTAATGCTACATTTTTACTATATTGCCCGTACCTTATATGGTATATGAAGACAAAGAAATACACATATGGCACTGTCTTACATTCTGATAGATGATCTTAATTTAATTCAATGACGTATCTATTAGATTTCGAAATGAATCAATAAAATATTCTTATTTGAATTTGAGTTTTAAGTCTAAATATTTTTTGTGCGTGCAGAAATATACCAGCCTTTTGTATACCTATCTGAATCCAATTTTCAAAATTGGATTGCTAAAAAAAAAAAAAAAAGAATCGAAATTATTAATCAAATTAAGATTATTGTGTATATCAAATTTAAATGAGTAACATTATTATATTATTACTGATCAATAATAATTTATAAAAAAATAAAAAAGGAGGGGAAGGAGATTTCATTTTATGGTAAAAAATTCATTCAGCTCAGTTATTTCGCAAGAAGAAAAAAAAGAAAATGGAGGATCCGTTGAATTTCAAGTAGTCAATTTCACCAGTAAGATACGAAGACTCACTTCACATTTGGAATTGCACAAAAAAGACTATTTATCTCAAAGAGGTCTACGTAAAATTCTCGGAAAACGCCAACGATTACTTTCTTATTTATCAAAGAAAAATAAAATGCGTTATAAAGAATTAATTAATCAATTGAATATTCGGGAGTCAAAAACTCAGTAATTTTAAAAGTCATTTTGAATTATTTGATTTATTAGATCTTGAATTTTTATGAACTTATTTTCATTTTCAGCAATTCATGGAAAGATGAATCGAGGAAAAACTTATGAATGGACCAGCTACAAGAAACGACCTCATGATAGTCAATATGGGACCTCACCACCCATCAATGCACGGTGTTCTTCGACTCATCCTTACTTTGGATGGTGAAGATGTTATTGACTGTGAACCAATATTGGGTTATTTACACAGAGGGATGGAAAAAATTGCAGAAAACCGAACAATTATACAATATCTACCTTATGTAACACGTTGGGATTATTTAGCTACTATGTTCACAGAAGCAATAACCGTAAATGGTCCAGAACAGTTGGGAAATATTCAAGTACCTAAAAGAGCCAGCTATATCAGAGTAATTATGTTGGAGTTGAGTCGTATAGCTTCTCATCTGTTATGGCTTGGCCCTTTTATGGCGGATATTGGCGCACAGACTCCCTTCTTCTATATTTTCAGAGAAAGAGAATTAGTATATGATCTATTCGAAGCAGCCACCGGTATGAGAATGATGCATAATTTTTTTCGTATCGGGGGAGTCGCGGCTGATCTACCTCATGGATGGATAGATAAATGTTTGGATTTCTGCGATTATTTTTTGACAGGGGTTGCTGAATATCAAAAACTTATTACAAAAAATCCTATTTTTTTAGAACGAGTTGAGGGAGTAGGCGTTATTTGTGGAGAAGAGGTAATAAATTGGGGGTTATCAGGACCAATGCTGCGAGCTTCCGGAATACCATGGGATCTTCGGAAAGTGGATCATTATGAGTGTTATGACGAATTTGATTGGGAAGTTCAGTGGCAAAAAGAAGGAGATTCATTAGCTCGTTATTTAGTCAGACTTGGTGAGATGACGGAATCCATAAAAATTATTCAACAAGCTTTGGAAGGAATCCCAGGGGGGCCTTATGAAAATTTAGAAATACGATCTTTTGATCGAGGAAGGTCTCCGGAATGGAATGACTTTGACTATCGATTCATTAGTAAAAAACCTTCGCCAACTTTTGAATTGGCGAAACAAGAACTTTATGTGAGAGTCGAAGCCCCAAAAGGGGAATTGGGCATTTTTTTGATAGGGGATCAAGGTGGTTTTCCTTGGAGATGGAAAATTCGCCCGCCTGGTTTTATCAATTTGCAAATTCTTCCTCAGTTAGTTAAAAGAATGAAATTGGCTGATATTATGACAATACTAGGTAGCATAGATATCATTATGGGAGAAGTTGATCGTTAAAATGATAATTGATACATCACAAGTACAAGATATCAATTCTTTTTCGAGATTGGAATTCTTAAAAGAATTCTATGGAATTCTATGGGTGCTTGTCCCTATTTTGACTACTGTATTGGGAATCACAATAGGCGTACTAGTAATTGTATGGTTAGAAAGAGAAATATCCGCAGGGATACAACAACGGATTGGACCGGAATATGCTGGTCCTTTGGGAGTTCTTCAAGCTTTAGCAGATGGTACAAAACTACTTTTTAAAGAAAATCTGCTTCCATCTAGAGGTGATACTCGTTTATTCAGTATCGGACCATCTATAGCAGTCATATCCATTTTACTAAGCTATTCAGTAATTCCTTTTGGTTATCGCCTTGTTTTAGCCGATCTCCATATCGGTGTTTTTTTATGGATTGCCATTTCAAGTGTTGCTCCCATCGGACTTCTTATGTCAGGATATGGATCCAATAATAAATATTCCTTTTTAGGTGGTCTACGAGCTGCTGCTCAATCAATTAGTTATGAAATACCATTAACTCTATGTGTATTATCAATATCTCTACGTGTGATTCGTTGAGACATAAACTTCTCCCACTTTTTTTTCGAGAAAAGGGGTGAAATTAATTGAATAGATATCTTCATTTTTATATTAATAATTCGGATTAATGAACTAAATCGGATAGTTATATGAGTGAAATAAAACAGCTTATATAAATAAAAATTGGCAGTCAAAATATTGAGTCTCATTTTCTATGTATAAGAGTTAAGCAGAAATAAACATAGGCGCAAGAGAGCCTTTATCCCAAGATTGGTTGACTAGTTATCCTGTCTTGAAGCGGACTCAAAAGATCAACCGGATTGAGTTTTCACTATTATTTGTATGTACTACCATATATGTATTACCATAACACGGCCGATTGAGCAAAAATGAGTGGATGGTTAGAAACACCAAGATATACAAAGGATTAGTAATGGAGATTTTCAAAATTATCCAAAAGAGAGAAGGACATTTTTGCAAAATGCATAATATAAAAAGAATACGAATTGGGGCTTTAAGTTTGTAGAAATGATCGGGCAGTACTCCCCACGATTCCGATCCAGAGTATGCGCCTATCCACCCATTAAATAAATGACTATCGGAAACGAAATAATCCCTTATTTAGTAAGTCCCCTTTTTCTCAGAAAGAAGAATAGGAACGAAAAAAAAAAAAAAATGGAAAGCATCCAATTACAACAAAAAAAGAAATCTTTTTTATTGTTTCTTATCTCCATCTATTCCTCTATTCCTTTCTTTCCTATCTCCCTATTCATAGAGATAGAATTCGTGTCCGAATTCATGAACTAATGGAATAGCCAATTTTTTTTTCGTAATTGAAAACGATGGGTTATTGATATTTATAATCAATAGTATTTTAGTCAAGAATTAAGTTATTACTCAACAAAGAAATTGTTTTTTTATTAAAGGATGAGATCAATTCAGAAGTCCCCGTTTTCTTTATTATTAGAACAGACAGAATTCTATTGGGTTAATTTGGGGACACACGATAGATTTTTATCCTATACTATTCGACAAAAAAGACATATCAAGATAAATAATCCCGCCACGCTCCTTAGATTTATTTATGGCCCTCAAGGAGCCGTATGAGGTGAAAATCTCATGTACGGTTCTGTAATAGCGATGAGAACAGTGATGTTATTACCGACTATGATTATCTAACAGTTCGAGTACAGTTGATATAGTTGAGGCTCAATCAAAATATGGTTTTTGGGGGTGGAATTTGTGGCGTCAACCTATAGGGTTTGTTATTTTTCTAATTTCTTCCTTAGCAGAATGCGAGAGATTACCTTTTGATTTACCAGAAGCAGAAGAAGAATTAGTAGCGGGTTATCAAACCGAGTATTCGGGTATCAAATTTGGTTTATTTTATGTTGCTTCCTATCTAAATCTATTAGTTTCTTCGTTATTTGTAACTGTTCTTTACTTGGGTGGTTGGGATATCTCTATTCCATACATATTCGGTTATGAACTTTTTGAAATAAATAAAGCATATGAAGTCTTTGGAATGACAATTAGTATCTTTATTACATTAGCTAAAACTTATTTGTTCTTGTTTATTTCTATAGCAACAAGATGGACTTTACCCCGACTAAGAATAGACCAACTATTAAATCTCGGGTGGAAATTTCTTTTACCTATATCTCTCGGTAATCTATTATTAACAACTTCTTTTCAACTCTTTTCACTGTAAAGGAATACCATATTCTATATTCACGACTTGCTCAAACAAGAGAAAGAAACAAACATAAAATTCTTTAGAGATATTACAATATGTTCCCTATGGTAACTGGGTTCATGAATTATGGTCAACAAACAGTACGAGCTGCAAGGTACATTGGTCAAGGTTTCATGATTACTTTATCCCATGCAAATCGTTTGCCTGTAACTATTCAATATCCTTACGAAAAACTAATCGCATCGGAGCGTTTCCGCGGTCGAATCCATTTTGAATTTGATAAATGCATTGCTTGTGAAGTCTGTGTTCGTGTATGTCCTATAGATCTCCCCGTTGTTGATTGGAAATTGGAAACGGATATTCGAAAGAAACGATTGCTTAATTACAGTATTGATTTCGGGATCTGTATATTTTGTGGTAACTGTGTTGAATATTGTCCAACAAATTGTTTATCAATGACTGAAGAATATGAACTTTCTACTTATGATCGTCACGAATTAAATTATAATCAAATTTCTTTGGGTCGTTTACCAATGTCAGTAGTTGATGATTATACAATTAGAACAATTTTGAATTCGCCTCGAATTTAAGTCTAAAATAAGTTAATCCCTTCATTAAAGATTAAAGAGTAATTGGAAATTACTAAGGTTATGTTTTGTTCTAAAGAAATGAGGTTTCTTTCGTTTTGTTTGTTTGGTCACTACCTACAAATCAAAACTATTGATTCATGAGAATTGCAGCTTAATTTAGATTTCGATTTAGATTGAAACTATATATTTTGAAATATATAGTTTCAATCTACTCTACTCTTTCAGATCAAGACTAAGATTAATACAATAACTGTACCTACATGAATTCACACTCCTTAAGATTGAATTAGGAATTGATTATCCATTTTTTTTCCCGGTCAGATCAATAAGGTCATGAAAAACATTTAGATTTATTTATCTCTTTTTTTACTACATATAATGGATTTGCCTGGACCGATACATGATTTTCTTGTAGTCTTGTTGGGATCAGGTCTTATATTAGGAAGTATGGGAGTACTATTATTTAACAACGCCATTTATTCTGCTTTTTCGTTGGGACTGGTTCTTGTTTCTATATCCTTATTCTATATTCTAGCAAACGCCCAGTTTGTAGCTGCTGCGCAACTCCTTATTTACGTGGGAGCTATAAATGTTTTAATCATATTTGCTGTGATGTTCATGAAGGGTTCCGAATATTCCAAAGATTTTAATCTTTGGAACGTTGGGAGTGGAGTTACTTTTCTGGTTTGTACAAGTATTTTTGTTTCACTAATGACTACTATTGTAGATACGTCATGGTATGGGATTATTTGGACTACAAGATCAAACCAGATTCTAGAACAAGATTTAATAAGTAATAGTCAACAAATTGGAATTTATTTATCAACATATTTTTTTCTTCCATTTGAACTCATTTCGATTATTCTTTTAGCTGCTTTGATCGGCGCAATTGCCGTGGCTCGCCAGTAATAAATCTTTAGGTAGAAATAGCATAAATGAAACTTTGTTCTATGTTATCCCACACATTCATTCCCCTTCAATGCTATTTGAAGATTGTTTCTGTCTAAAATCAAAATTCTTTTAATCGATCGATTACCAAGATATTCCCTTGTTCTGTACTTTTTTTTTGTCAATTGAATTGAATCTATTAAATTTTTGTTCATATTGAAATGAATCGGAATTGATAAGGAGTTGGTCAATCATGCTCGAACATGTACTTGTTATAAGTGCCTATTTATTTTCTATCGGTATCTATGGATTGATCACGAGCCGAAATATGGTTAGAGCCCTTATGTGTCTTGAGCTTATACTGAATGCAGTTAATATGAATTTCGTAACATTTTCTGATTTTTTTGATAGTCGCCAATTAAAAGGGAATATTTTCTCAATTTTTGTTATAGCTATTGCAGCCGCTGAAGCAGCTATTGGCCCAGCTATTGTTTCGTCAATTTATCGTAACAGAAAATCAACTCGTATCAATCAATCGAATTTGTTGAATAAGTAGTATTTATTTATCAGATAAATTATGATATTCATGAAGTAATATTATTTGTATGCGACGTAATCCATGATCATGTTTGCGAAAACGTCAAAAATTAAAGTATCTTGGCCCTATCCCATGAGTTAATCTGAAAGTAGATTGATTATAAAAATTCTGATAAATTATTGACTCATCTGGTATCTAAATATATAATTCATTTACAAATTTACTCGATCGAAAATTTATAGTCTTAAAAAAAAATTTCTAGATCCAATGTCACATTCAGTAAAGATTTATGATACATGTATAGGGTGTACTCAATGTGTCCGAGCTTGCCCAACAGATGTATTAGAAATGATACCTTGGGGCGGATGTAAAGCTAAGCAAATAGCTTCGGCTCCAAGAACAGAAGACTGTGTTGGTTGTAAGAGATGTGAATCCGCCTGTCCGACGGATTTCTTGAGTGTTCGCGTTTATTTATGGCATGAAACAACTCGAAGCATGGGTCTAGCTTATTGATACGTTCTATAAAAGCCCCCTTGAATACATTTGATTTCTTTTTTACCGACAAAAACCCGTGCTCAAAATCAATATACATATATTTATTTTTATTTCATTTTCGAGCATGGGTTTTTTTAGTCCAAGTGTATCTTGTTTTTACTACGAATTATTTTCCTTGGTTAACAATAGTTGTAGTTTTTCCAATATTTGCGGGTTTATTACTTTTCTTTTTCCCTCATAGAGGAAATAAAGTAATGAGATGGTATACTATATGTATCTGTGTACTCGAGCTCCTTATAACAACCTATGTATTTTGTTATCATTTCGAATTAGACGATCCATTAATCCAACTGACGGAGGATTATAAATGGATCCCTTTTTTGGATTTTTACTGGAGATTGGGAATCGATGGACTTTCCATAGGACCCATTTTACTGACGGGGTTTATCACCACTTTAGCTACTTTAGCAGCTTGGCCAGTTACTCGAGATTCCCGATTATTCCATTTTCTAATGTTAGCAATGTATAGCGGTCAAATAGGATCATTTTCGGCTCGAGACCTCTTACTATTTTTTATCATGTGGGAGTTAGAATTAATTCCCGTTTATCTACTTCTATCGATGTGGGGAGGAAAGAAACGGTTGTATTCAGCTACAAAGTTTATTTTGTACACTGCGGGAGGTTCCATTTTTTTGTTAATGGGAGTTCTGGGTATCGGTTTATATGGTTCGAGTGAACCAACTTTAAATTTTGAAACATCAGCTAATCAATCGTATCCTATAGCACTGGAAATACTATTCTATATCGGATTTCTTATTGCTTTTGCTGTCAAATCACCGATTATACCCTTACATACATGGTTACCAGATACCCACGGAGAGGCACATTACAGTACTTGTATGCTTCTAGCCGGAATCTTATTAAAAATGGGAGCATATGGATTAGTTCGGATCAATATGGAATTATTACCCCACGCCCATTCTATCTTTTCACCCTGGTTGATCGTAGTAGGCATAATTCAAATAATCTATGCAGCTTCAACATCTTCGGGTCAACGCAATTTAAAAAAAAGAATCGCTTATTCCTCCGTCTCTCATATGGGTTTCATAATTATAGGAATTGGTTCTCTAAGCGATACGGGACTCAATGGAGCTATTTTACAAATAATCTCTCATGGATTTATTGGCGCTGCGCTTTTTTTCTTGGCGGGAACAAGTTATGATAGAATACGTCTTGTTTATCTCGATGAAATGGGCGGAATGGCTATCCCAATTCCAAAAATATTCACGACTTTCAGTATCTTATCGATGGCTTCCCTTGCATTGCCGGGTATGAGCGGTTTTGTTGCAGAATTAATAGTCTTTTTTGGAATAATTACTAGCCAAAAATATCTTTTAATGACAAAAATACTAATTACTTTGGTAATGGCAATTGGAATTATATTAACTCCCATTTATTTATTATCTATGTTACGTCAGATGTTCTATGGATACAAGCTTTTTAATGCTCAAAATTCTTATTTTTTTGATTCGGGACCGCGAGAGTTGTTTGTTGCGATCTCTATCCTTATACCTGTCATAGGTATTGGTATTTATCCAGATTTTGTTTTCTCACTATCAGTTGACAAGGTCGAAGCTATTTTATCTAATTATTTTGCTAGATAGTTTTCAAAAAAAAAAAATGAAACCGCAATAAATTAATAATTTTTTTTTTAATCGTTCGTTGCACAATAAAAAAAGAAGTCTTTTTTCTTTTTTCTTAAGTTAAATAAAAAAATGAATTGGACTTCCTCATAATTTTGGCTTTTGTGAGAACCATTTGAATCAAGTAATGTAGTGATTCAAAGGGTTCTCGATGTCTTACACACAGTTTTCTTATCTATACTCTCCCATGTTTGTGTTCGTCAGGCCCTTTCTTGAATTCATTCAATTAGATGTTAATGTAAATGAACCATAACTATGTAGCCCTATCCCTAATAGATTGACCCCCAAATAGCATATCCAAATTATAAGAAAACCCAGAGAGGCCACAATTGCAGAATTTACACCTTCCAAATTTTTATTTGTTCGCATATGTAAATAAATTGCGAATATGGTCCAAGTAATAAATGCCCAAGTTTCCTTTGGGTCCCAATTCCAATATGATCCCCATGTCTCATTAGCCCATACTGCCCCCGAAAGAATACCTATGCTTAAAAAGATAAACCCTAGACTAATAATACGATAACTCCAATGATCTAATTGTTGACTCAGTTGAGACTTATAATAATTCTTCGAATAAAAAAAAGAAGTGTTTCTTAAAACATTGTTCCCCTCGTTCATGTATTGGATCTCATCAAAGGAAAATAACGCATTTAAGAAATTATTGTTTTTACAAAAAATTCTTATAGCTTTTTGAAATGTAATTACTATAAGAGCTACTGAAAATAATGATCCACATAAAAGAGATGCATAACCCAATACCATCATACTTACGTGCATCATTAACCAATGAGATTGTAGAGCGGGGACTAATAGTGGGGATTGATGCATTTCAGTTAAAAAACCTGAAGTAGCAAAACCTTGGGTAAAAATAGTACTTGGCGCGGTTATTGCGCTTACACTTAAATGGTTTTTATATTTTTTAAAATACGTAAATATATGAATAATGGAGAAACCCCATGAAAGAAATAGTAATGATTCATATAAATCACTTAATGGTAAATGCCTCAAATAAATCCAACGTGTAACTAATAATCCTGTTATACAGAAAAAAGTAGCTATCATGCCCTTTTCTGACGAAGGATAGAGTCCTACGGTTTCATCGACTAATAAGGTTATCAAATGAATTGTAATGACAATTGAAATGACCGAAAAAGATATATGAGTTAATATATGCTCTAAAGTTGAAAATATCATAATTTTTTTTTTTTTAATGTCCCGCAATTCAATTATTTGAATTAATATCTGGGACTTGAATTAATTATATTATAGAACTTTTTTTATAATAAAAAATGGCATGCCGCCACTCGGACTCGAACCGAGATGCTCTAGCACTGCTTCCTAAGAGCAGCGTGTCTACCGATTTCACCATAGCGGCTTTCTCGAAATCATAATAACCTATTATTATTCAATCGTCGAGATCGAAAAAATAGAAGAATTTGCAATTCAATGTAATATTTTTTACAAAATATTTATAGGGGATAAAAAACTCTTTATATTTCAATTTCATTAACAATAGTTTTTTTTATAGGATTTTACGTAGTTTATTCTCTTTCAAAAAGGAACTGTTGTAACTAGATAGTTCTGGTTTCAATATGTGGATATAATAAAACAAAATTATTTCTCATTTACATTTTTTCATTATTTTTTTTATCTCATTTTTTCAATGAAAACCTAAAAGAAAATAGGATATTGTTATCGATCACAATTTCAGCACAGCACTAAACTCAAAAAATTTCTAGAAATATTGACATAGCTTTGTATTAAAGGGTTTTCGTTGTGTATAAAATTTGTGTTAGGATTTTGCAAACCAATTTAATTATGTATTCGGCGGGGTATATTCTCTAATAGTAATAATGATTTAGAGAAAAGAAATACGGGTTCATAGAATTTTAAAATAAGGTTTTAACCCAATCAACTAATGTCATTGTTTCAACGTCTCATTAAATGTTTAATAAACAGTTTCAGTTTATTATTTGATCTTCTATATTGAGATATTCTATATATAACTATATTCTAGAATATAGAAAATAAAATATATAATAAAAAGCAACAAAAAATTTTTGGTTGATTGGGGCGATGGGGATTCGTATTTTCCCCATCCCGAAAATGATAAAACAAAGATATGAAAAAGAAAGGTCAACCCTTGTATTTATTTTTATTCTTTGAACAAGAAAAAAAAAGTACCATTTTCTATTTTATAATAGAGTAAAGAAACGATTTCTTATTTTTTTTTTTAATCAAAGCAATTAAGGGTATGTAAAAAAAAAATGTTTAGTTTCTTTTTATTTGAATATATATTTTAGTTACAGTTTTTTTTTTTTATAAATTCACATTATTTTATTCAATTATTTAAATAATTAAATAATTATATATAATAAAATAAATAGAAATTTTCATAATCAAAAAAATTTGATTAAATAATCAAAATTCGAAACCAACTTCTACTAGGATGTTTTTTGAGTCAAACCGATTCGGATTATTCCAATGTTTAATTATTTATTTGATTTGTCCCCCAAAAAACTTTGTGAATTCCCCGTTGAAAGAGATTTTGCTAACGAAAAAGCTTTCAACGCTGCTCGACGCCCTTTGCTTTTCCAAATATTTTTCCGAATCCGTTTTTTTGATATAGAAGTGCGCTTTTTTGGAACTGCCATTAAAAAATTAGAATTGATTATTCATTACTATAGTTGGATGTGAAAGACATCTATTGGTCAAAACGAATTGTTCGTTACTATTTATTATCCATTTATTCTTTAAATTATAGTATACTCCTAATATCGCTATCGAAAATGAAAAATTATTAGATTAGGAACAAAGAAAAATATATATATATAATGTTATTTTGTCAAAAAAAAAAAAAAATTGTTTAATGATTCGTAATAAACGAATTTAATAAAAAGAAGTCTTATTTTACTGGATCAACTTGTAGGCTGTCTTTTATGATTGATACCAAAATCAAAGCGTGTTTTTCGTGTAATTATTCCTTCTTGCTCTATACCGGTAAATTTGGGTAATGCATATTAAATAATAATAATAACGCAAATTTTAAGTTTCTATATTGTCAAAATATTTTACTTAAAATAAATAGGCGTGTTCATTAATAGTTTCGGTGGATCATCTTATTTGAACAATTATAAATTCGTGACTTGAAATATTTGAAGTATTTGGAAAACAATTAAGAATAGAAAAATAAAATTCTATTTCATTTTTGGATATTTTGATTTTTGATTAACTGATCCTTTTGAAACGAGATAAGAGCTGGTGAATCAGAAAAATTAATTAAGAATTAAATATACTTTTTTTATGGAATATACGTATCAATATTCATGGATCATACCTTTCATCTCACTTCCAATTCCTATCTTAATAGGAGTGGGACTTCTCCTTTTTCCGACGGCAACCAAAAACCTTCGACGTATGTGGTCTTTTCCGAGTGTTTTATTGTTAAGTATAGTTATGATTTTTTCAGTTTATCTGTCTATTGATCAAATAAATAGTAGTTATATCTATCAATATGTATGGTCTTGGACTATCAATAATGATTTATCTTTAGAGTTGGGCTACTTGATCGATCCACTTACTTGTATTATGGCAATATTAATCACGACTGTTGGGATTATGGTTCTTATTTATAGTGACAATTATATGTCTCATGATCAAGGATATTTGAGATTTTTTGCGTATATGAGTTTGTTCAATACGTCAATGTTGGGATTAGTTACTAGTTCGAATTTGATCCAAATTTATATTTTTTGGGAATTGGTTGGAATGTGTTCTTATCTATTAATAGGTTTTTGGTTCACTCGACCTACTGCGTCGAATGCTTGTCAAAAGGCATTTGTAACTAATCGCGTGGGGGATTTTGGTTTATTATTAGGGATTTTAGGTCTTTATTGGACAACGGGGAGTTTTGAATTTCGGGATTTGTTTAAAATATTCAATAACTTGATTTATAATAATGAGGTTAATTTATTATTTGTTACTTTGTGCGCGGTCCTATTATTTGCGGGTGCGGTTGCTAAATCGGCTCAATTTCCTCTTCATGTATGGTTACCTGATGCTATGGAGGGTCCTACCCCCATTTCGGCTCTTATACATGCTGCTACGATGGTAGCAGCGGGAATTTTTCTTGTCGCTCGACTTCTTCCGCTTTTTATAGTAATACCTTACATCATGAATCTAATAGCTTTGATAGGTATAATAACAGTACTATTTGGAGCTACTTTAGCTCTGGCTCAAAAAGATATTAAGAGAGGTTTAGCCTATTCTACAATGTCTCAATTGGGTTATATGATGTTAGCTTTGGGTATGGGGTCTTATCGGGCTGCTTTATTTCATTTGATTACTCATGCTTATTCAAAAGCGTTATTGTTTTTAGGATCTGGGTCCATTATTCACTCAATGGAATCAGTTGTTGGATATTCTCCAGATAAAAGTCAGAACATGGTTCTTATGGGTGGTTTAACAAAGCATGTGCCAATTACAAAAAATGCTTTTTTATTAGGTACCCTTTCTCTTTGTGGTATTCCACCCCTTGCCTGCTTTTGGTCCAAAGATGAAATTCTTAATGATAGTTGGTTGTATTCACCGATTTTCGCAATAATAGCCTGTTCCACAGCAGGATTAACAGCATTTTATATGTTTCGCATCTACTTACTTACTTTTGAGGGCCATTTAAACCTTTATTTTAAAAATTACAGCGGAAAAACAAATAAATCCCTCTATTCAATATCATTATGGGGTAAAGAAGGATCCAAAATAATTACAAACAACTTTCCTTTCTTATCATTATTCACAATGAATAATAATAATGAAAGGTCTTCTTTTTTTTGCAAAAAAACAACATATCAAATTGATAGTAATGGAACAAAAATGATGCGCCCTTTTGTTACTATTCCACATTTTGGTACTAAGAATACTTTTTCGTATCCCTATGAATCAGATAATACTATGCTATTTCCGATGTTTGTGTTATCCCTATTTACTTTGTTTGTTGGAGTCATAGGAATTCCGTTCATTAAATTCAATCAAGAAGCAATTGATTTGAATATATTAGACAAATGGCTAACTCCGTCTATAAACTTGTTACATGAAAGTTCAAAAGAGTCGGAAAATTGGTATGAATTTGGTAAAAATGCAACTTTTTCTGTGAGTATAGCCTTTTTCGGAATATTTATAGCGTTT